AATAAATAAGGAAGAATTGAAAACAAAATAAAGATAAGATTTTCTAGTCCATAATGTATTTCATCAATCTAAGTGGAATAAGCAAAGTGAATTCCTTATTGGTTAGTCAAATTCCTTTTCGAAATGAAAACCACAGGGTTGAAGTACATGTCCGGATTTGATAAAATCAATAAAGTAAGGTTTTGTCGTTCTAGACCATCGGATTCGCCATAAAGAATCATAAATAAATACGAATAAAAAAAAGGGGGGGGAAATCAAAAAAAACACATAGAGAAAAATTATACAAAGTTATATATAAGTTTCTACCCCCCCTCGGCATTTCTTTAATTGGATTTTTTCTTTAATTGAATTAAGTTTGATTAGACGGAAGTTCATAAAAAACTTCCGCTTTCTTTAAAAGATTCTGAACAGTTCCTGTGGGTTGAGCCCCTTTTTCAAGGAAATACAGAATAACGGGAACATTTAAATAAGTTTGATTCTTCATGGGATCATAAAACCCCACGCTTCGAAGATCTTTTCCTTCTCTTCGGGATCGAACATCAATTGCAACGATTCGATAGACGGCTCATTGGGATAGATATAGATGAACAATACCCCCCCTAGAACCGTATAGGAAGTTTTCTCCTCATACGGCTCGAGAAAAAATGATTTGATTCAAAGTTTTGTCTATATATATACAATTCTAATAAATTCAATGACAAATGGGCCTCTAAAATAAATTAGACTATGATTTCCGTTTTTTTTTTTTCTTTTTTTTTACTTCAAAAAAAAAACCATTCGTACTCATAACTCAAGTTGGTTAACTCTCAACTAGCTCAAAGGAAAAATCTTCAGTTAATGTCATTTATTGAGTGGTCTTTACCCCCTTTTGTTTGCCTCGTTAAAAATTCGAGTTTGATTCTTTAGTCTTATCTAGTTATTGAGACTATCGAGACAATTTAAATGGTCTTTCCTTGTTCTTAGATCCTTTCTTTTGATTTTAATCATTGGGTTTAGACATTACTTCGGTGCTTCTTAATCCTTTCAAAATGGCAGCAACGTACCCTTTTTTGATTTCTTTCTCTCAAAGAATCCTATGTACAGTTAATTCTCGCGTGATACACTTTCCATCGAAAAAGTTTGATCAATTACAACAAGTTTTTCTTTTTAATTGGATCCTTTTTATTTCTATATATGGAAGATACGTTTACGAAGTTGTTCCATTTGATCGGTCTTAACCCTAGATCCTTGCCCCCAAGAAATGAATTAATCCTTTTTACTCGAGCTCCATTGTGGACTATTTACAACCCAACAAAAAATGAAAGGTTCGAGTGTAACAGAACAAACAATGTCGAGTCAAGAGCACCCTCATTCCTAGATAAATGGAAAATGGTGGATGTAAAAATCCACAATGGATCGTGTCCTTCAAGTCGCACGTTGCTTTCTACCACATCGTTTCAAACGAAGTTTTACCATAACATTCCTCTCATTTGGGACCCGTATGGAATTGATTCAATTAAAGAATCATGAATAGTCATTGGTTTAGTTGTACATAGACACAGTAATCTAGACTTTTCTATATATGATATGTGGAAGAATTTTATGTGGAAGAATTTTTCTGAAAAAAGTCTTAGCAAGACAGCATCTTTAACATATATAAATAATATATATAGATAATAGACAGAAATAGAAAGATATCAACGAATAACTTTTTCAATCTGCATCTTCGAGCAACTCAATAGCATAGATTCAACAATTTCCTACTTTTTTTTTTGAGTACCAAAAATTCGACTTAGAAAATCATTCAAAAAAGAATATTTCTAATTGATCTTGAAAAAGTTTTGTATTTAGACATAATTATTGAATTATTTTATTCAAATAAAATTGTATATTGTATAATAAGCATCAGGTTTGAAAGATAAGTATTTCTTTTTAAATTGACTCATCATTGATTTAAAATAGATTAAGTAAATGAAAGAAAAGAACAAAGAAATCCAATTTTTTTTTCATGAGATGGATAAAAAAATGATGTAAGTTAAGATTTGAATCTTTATTCTTTTCATCTGATTACGAAAATCAAAATAAAAAAAAATAGGGAGTGGTTTTCGTATATATCAGATAGACTGAACAGTTGTCACTGTTATCGATATTCTAGAATATCGAATTGAAATCATTATAAGCTAAACATTTCCCGATTCTATATTATATGTATTTTGTTACACTTTAACATAGAGTTGAGTAATATTGAAATAATTGACTCTTGTCATAAAGTCAATAAAAGTGATAGGATAAATAACTCCTGCCTTAATCGTTCCATATATTTCCAATTTTTCATTAGAGCCAAGCACGAAATACCTAACTAAAATGAGACACGAAATACCTAACTAAAATGAGATTTAACCAGAATCCATTGGTTCCATAAAAAAATCAAAAATTTCTCCATTATATGGAACTTGATGATTTGGTAAGGAGATTCGAAGAGACACAGATATTAAAATTAATACGGATTAACTCCTATCCACTTCGCTACTTCTTTCTATGGTAAGAATGGTAAGAATGCAGCGGATATGCGCTGGGACGGAAGGATTCGAACCTCCGAATAGCGGGACCAAAACCCGTTGCCTTACCACTTGGCCACGCCCCATTTCAATTTCTAATCGACACTAAGAAACAATAATATTGTTATTGATTGTTTGTCAACTACAGTCCAAATATATATATATCTATAGAATTGATTGGTACTAGGATTTTGATATATCTATATCGATATAGAATTCAACTTTATTTATTGATCATTACATCGAATTCAATTAAGATATTGTATGAAAGTATGATTTCTTCTATTCTCAAAGGAGAATTGGAGGATTTTTGATTGGGTGGGTTCAATGAAAAAGAAGGATTTTTTGTCTACCTTACTTATTTTCTTCCTTTTTCTTATATCCAAAACTCAATAAAAATGCAATTATCTCCAAGAACAAAATGCCTGTTATGCTTAATATCGTTAGTTGGACCTGTATTTGTATGAATTCTGTCCTTTATTCGAGTAGTTTTTTCTTGGGCAAATTGCCCGAAGCTTATGCTTTTTTGAACCCAATCGTAGATTTTATGCCAGTCATACCTGTTCTTTTTTTTCTCTTAGCTTTTGTTTGGCAAGCTGCTGTAAGTTTTCGATGAGATTCTTAATAAGAATATCCTAGAAAATGCCTGATTTCTTCGAAAACAAATTCTAACAATTGAGAAAATCAGATAAGTTTTAGAGTATGGACGCTGAATTTGCACACTGAAATTCTTGTATAGTCGCCATAACGACTTACCCCCATTTCCTCCGTTTTCACCCTTTTTCCAGTCAAAGACCCTAAGCCTATTAGGGTCTCCTACAATATCTAATTTTTCTATGAAAAACATTTTTTTTTTAATGAAAAACAAATGCATTTTTGACAATTTTTTTCTATTTTTATAAAAAAACCTCCTCTACTGGTGTCAAAATAGGATAGGGGATAGAAAGATGGAAAATCTATTCTCTTTTTTTTTTTTTTTGCAAAAATTATCTTGGAGATTGTGTAATGCTTACTCTGAAACTCTTCGTTTATACCGTAGTGATATTTTTTGTTTCTCTCTTTATCTTTGGATTCCTCTCTAATGATCCGGGGCGTAATCCTGGACGTGAGGAATAATAAAATTCAAAGCGTTTTCCTGGGGTAATTTTCAAATCTTCTTAGAATTTCATCTAATCCACAGGTTTCACTCACTAACATTTTTGAAAGTAGAAAAAAATAAAGTAATGAACGGAAAGAGAGGGATTCGAACCCTCGGTACGAATAACTCGTACAACGGATTAGCAATCCGACGCTTTAGTCCACTCAGCCATCTCTCCCAATTGAAAAAGATAATTACTACATTACACATAATGTAAGTAGTCTTTCTTTCTCTCTTCTTTCTCTATTCTATTATATTCTTTCTCTCTTCTATTATTTTCGCTATTCTATTATATATATAGATATATATATAGAGAGAGAGATAAATTGACAAATAAGGAATTTCCTTTATGTAAAAAGGGGATTCGAACCCGCCAACAATCGAACTAAAGAAAAATAAGGAAAACCTCTTTGTGTTGATTTTGTTCGAAAGGCCCTTCTTTCATATTCTGATTTCTTCTGATGGCCTGGCCTGGTCAGTACCTAGCCGGGCCATTTTTTTATTCCAACGAATTTACGAATTTCTGATATATGATTTGGATTTGAAAAAAAAAAACACTTTCTTATTTATTATATATTCATATTCAATTGAATATTCAAGCAACAAAAAAAAGAAGAAAGAATATTTACATCCTTTTCTTGTTAGATTTTATTTTCATTTTCCGAACTAAAAAAAACTTTAGATCTTCCACTTTAGATCTTCCACAAGGCACTTTTTGGTTATTATTTTAGTGTTTTTTCAATCTTTTTCAGCAAAAGAGAAAACTTTATTAGTTATTTCACCGAATCTCATTAAATTTTGATCTCCCCAAGAAAAAGTTCAACACTCTCATTTTTATGATTCTTTAATGATCCTATCTTGATAATGCTCAATTATCTTGTTCGACAAAAGGTACATTTATGTACAATAATCGTATTGTAGCGGGTATAGTTTAGTGGTAAAAGTGTGATTCGTTCTATTAACCCTTTAATAGTTAAAGGGTCTTTCGGTTTTATTCATATTCCGATCAAAAACTTTATTTCTTAAAAGGATTTATTCCTTTACCTCTCAATGAGAAATTCGAGAAAAAAATACACATTCTCGTGATTTATATCCACGAATCACTTAGAAATTGAAAAGTTGGATTATGAAATTGCGAAACATAATTTTTAAATTGGATTAAGACTTCCAATTTTTTAAGTATGAGTAAAGGATCCATGGTTGAAGATAGAAAGTGAATTTCTAATCGTAACTAAATCTTCCATTTTTTTTTATGTTGAAAGAAATAAATTGAAGCAAACAAAAAAGCTAGTCAACGATATCTTTGGTTTACTAGAGACATCTGC